GATAAGCTTGTGCCTGTTTGGAGAGATCATCATAAATTATTAAAGTATGCCGTTCGCGGTACATAAAATACTCAGCCAGGGCTGCTCCCGTATAAGGAGCGAGATATTGTAATGTAGCGGGTGAATCTGCCATTTCAGCTACTACAATAGTGTATTCCATGGCCCCCTCTTCGTGGAAAGTAGTTACTACTTGAGCCACGGAGGATGCTCTTTGACCGATAGCTACATAAACACATATTACATCTTGCCCTTTTTGATTGAGAATTGTATCCGTGGCTACTGCTGTTTTGCCAGTCTGTCTGTCCCCAATAATTAACTCTCGCTGGCCGCGCCCTATGGGAATCATCGAATCGATAGCAATAAGCCCTGTTTGAAGGGGTTCATATACGGAACGCCTAGAAATTATACCCGGAGCAGGAGATTCAATTAAGCGAGATTCCGAAGCGACAATTTCGCCTCTCCCATCAATAGGTTTAGCGAGAGCATTTATAACACGACCCAAGTAAGCCTCGCTCACGGGTATCTGAGCAATTCTTCCTGTTGCTTTTACAAAACTTCCCTCTTGTATCATCAACCCATCGCCCATTAATACAATCCCAACATTTTTGGATTCCAAATTCAGAGCAATACCTCTCGTACCTTCTGCAAATTCGACTAATTCACCTGACATTATTTCACCAAGACCTATAATACGAGCAATCCCATCTCCCACTTGAACTACGCGACCGATATTCTCAATCCCTACTTTCCTATTATATTGTTCAATACGTTCGCGGAGAATTTTATTAATTTCGTCGACTCGAAGGGTTGCCATTAGTGTTTCTTGAATCTTTTTTTTTCGGAAGCAAGGGGAAAAATAATGCCTAAATTCTAAACGAAAGTAGAAGTTCAAAACCTAATAAATTTCATTATCTCTTCCATTCTATCGCCCCAAGAATGCCAATATTAGCACGAATCGTACGGAAATGTAACTCGGTATTCAAACAACTATTCAGAGTTCCTAGAGCTCCTTGTACGGCTTGTTGGAAAACCCGTTGTCGAACCTGATTCATTGCCCTTTGTTTTTCAAAATAAAGGGTTTCGTTTTTAGACTTTTCTAATTGTTCCAAACTAATAGAAGTAGCATTAATCAAATTTGCTTTTTCTCGTTCTATTTCAGAGTATCCATTCATTCGATACTCATCTGCTTCTAGTTCGACTTTCTGTAATCGAATCCGAGCTTTTTCGAGTTGTTCAAGGGTCCCTCTACGCAATTCTTCCGAATTTCGAATAGTACTTAAGATCCTCTGTTTTCGATTATCTAATAAATCTTTTAATGAAAGTAGATTATCTTGCTATTAAGTTTACAATTTTTATGATCTCTTCCCGAACCAAACATGAATCTTTCGATTCATTTGGCTCTCCCGCTCCTTTTTTTGTCTTTTGCTATGTATTATGGCTATTTCCATATCTTTTTTTATGTAATGAGCCTATCCCCTATCCTCTCTTTTCTGTTTGTATTTCTATATACCCAAACTTATATAAGACTAGATGAATATTAAGAGGACTCTTCCAACTAGATAAAAATCTATCATGGTCAGCAAAGTTGTTTCTTTATTTGTGTTTGCTCTGGTTTCTTTATTTGTGTTTGCTCTGTTAGTTAATAATTTCAATTTCATTAAGAAAAACAAACTAAATAAATGGAAAATCCAAATTGATAGAATTCTTTTTTTTTCTTCAAATCCAAAAAATTTCTCTTTTTTTTATACATAGGTCGTCGATTCGGCATTGGAAAAAGGGCTGGGTGCCCTTCTAGTAAATAGTTCAAACTATTTTATCGATATGAGTGTTCTATATCAGATAAATTCCACACTAGTTATTTCCCGTTTAAAGCATTTCGAGACTAATACTAATGTAGTTGTAGAAAGAGTACTCCTTTTTGCCCGGACTTCAAGCAGTTTAGCTTTAACCGTGTTAATGGTCTCATATTATTGGTCTATAGAGAATCAAAGTAAATTTACCAATGAGTCGCGAAATGCTATGGTTCTTCCATATGATTTCTGAAGTTATTCAGAAGTAATTCGTCGAGATCGTGCACCTTTTCTTATTTATCCAAAAAAATACTAAAAAATATTCTAAAGTGCAGCCGGATGGATCCAATCTATTCTTGAAATAGACAACTCGCACACACTCCCTTTCCAAAAAAAATCAATACACCAACCACTACAGTTAGATTTATTAGATTTGTTGCTAAAATATCGGTATTAAGCCCGAAACTCCCAGCGAATGGCCAGTGAGATAAAAAAACGAAAGAATAGGTTACATTTTTCATATGCTCTCCTCTTATAGATAGGACGAACAAAGAAGAAAGTTTTTTGATCACTTACTTCGCTCGCCCTTTTTTGATCGGTTTTTTTAATGCAATTTTTTTTTAATGCAAATAGATTTAATCTAATAATTTCTTTTAGATTAAGTCTTAGGTCTCGTTTGACCTGTGAAAAATCTCCTTTGTTGAAATGAAATGTTCCCAAAATTCCTAAAATAAAAGGAAAAAGACTTTCCACTGTCCTAAACTAAGAACGGGAAGGAAGAGGGTGAGCGTATCCTCTAAATTGATCATGCTCAAATCAGCCCTTCCTGGGGTTCCTGGGGTATTGTCTGTCCCGATAAATACAAAATTCCCGGAATAATATAATAAATAGGAGTCCGGAAGAATATAATAAATCGGAGTAAAGTATTGATATACTTGGAATTACAGAAGCAAATGCCAATGTACTAAAAAAAGAAAAAGTATCTAATCTAAAGGACTCATTTTCTTTTTTAGGATTAAACAAAAGGGTTCGCAAATAAAAGCGCTAGTGCCACAACCAGTCCATAAATTGTTAAAGCTTCCATAAAAGCTAGACTAAGCAATAAAGTACCTCGTATTTTACCTTCTGCTTCTGGTTGTCTCGCAATACCTTCTACAGCTTGTCCTGCAGCAGTACCTTGACCAACTCCGGGCCCAATAGAAGCAAGGCCTACGGCCAATCCAGCAGCAATAACGGAAGCAGCAGCAATTAGTGGATTCATGGTGAGTTCCTCGTGTCAAAAAAAGAAATGGTTAAGGATACAATCAACCCAGAAATTATTACTTCTAACTTCGAAACTCTATTGGGTAGAAGTAACTAATAAGTATAAATAAATGATAATCGAAATCGTCCGAATTACTTCGAGATCTCGTTTTTAGTTTCTAATCATTAGAGGTTTGTGTAAATCCATATGATTCTCATTATTCTATTTCTCTTTCTTTTCAACCAATCACTTTTTCATTCCATCCTTTTTTTTACTCTTCGATATCCTTGAGTTCCCATTTTTTCCCCTCCATCTAACATAATAAAAGAGGAAATACAGGAAGAACCCCTATTGAAATCGAACTAATCCAAATCCAATAGGAATCAAATTAAGATATACAATTGATAACAATATGCTGCATAGAACTAGATATAGAATTCCGTTCTATATGGAACGGAATTCTATATATCGGATTAGATAATGAATCTAACTTAGGAATAAAAAAAATCCCATATACATTTGTTTCTTCTATTTTGTTTGCGTATTTTCTCATTTTCTATTGAATCCGATTCTAAAATCATTCCTTAGAAAGCCGCACAAAAGATGACTGTCTTATAGGCATTAAGGATATAGATCTAACCTGACTCCGCCCCCCTGAATGCATATATACTTTACCTCTTCCGTAATATAGTCTATTCTCTCCCCTACAACTCTAGGTTGTATATTCATACACATTTTGAACTATTTAGTTTTCCAACTAAGAAGATTATCCGGAATCATGCATGAATTGGGCTAAGCTAAAAAAAAAGACTATTTCAAAAACTAGTCAATTCAATGATGGCCTTCCATGGATTCACCTATATAGGCTGCGGCTAACGTTGCAAAAATAAGAGCTTGAATACCGCTTGTAAATAATCCAAGAAACATGACCGGTATAGGGACTACTAAGGGGACTAAAGAAACAAGAACAACAACGACTAATTCATCCGCCAATATATTTCCGAAAAGTCGAAAACTAAGCGATAATGGTTTTGTGAAATCTTCTAGGATGTTAATTGGTAAAAGGATTGGGGTTGGTTTAATATATTTCTCGAAATAACTCAATCCTTTTTTGCTAAGACCCGCATAAAAATATGCCGCTGATGTTAGTAAAGCTAAAGCAACCGTAGTATTTATATCATTCGTGGGCGCTGCTAATTCCCCATGGGGTAACTCTATAATTTTCCAAGGTAAAAGAGCACCCGACCAATTCGAAACAAAAATAAAAAGGAACATAGTTCCAATAAAGGGAACCCAGGGACCATATTCTTCTCCAATCTGAGTTTTGCTCAAGTCTCGAATAAACTCAAGGACATATTCGAAGAAATTCTGACCGTCGGTCGGGATGGTTTGTGGATTCCGAACAGCTATGATAACTGAACCTAGCAAAATAGTAATTACGACCCAAGAAGTGATGAGTACTTGGGCATGAATTTGAAAACCCCCTATTTGCCAATAGAAGTGTTGGCCTACTTCTACACCCGATATATCATATAACCCCTTGAGTGTTTTAATGGAACATGGTGTAATATTCATATTGTCCTCTGATAAAAATTGAACTTCAAAAAGGAATTCTTTTGATTCAAGCATCTCTTTCTCAACTCAGCAACTTGAAGTATTAATCTTATATTTAGGATACCAAGAAATCACATCAGATCATAATATATATCAATACCCTCTAATATATATCAATATTCCCCTTCTTTTATATATGCAAAACAAAAAAGAATAGTAACTGATCCTATAAATCTACGCAGTTGCTTAAGAATTCACTATTCTTCTTAATCAACGATTTCTTATATAGAGAGAACGGCCCTCAGAAATTGCAAATACTAATTTGTTAAGAATTAATCGAATTGAAGTCATAGTGTCATCGTTGGCAGGAATCGATATATTCGCGAGATCTGGGTCACAATTTGTATCGACTAAAGAAATAGTAGGAATCCCCAAAATGGCACATTCCCGAAGAGCTATATACTCTTTTTGCTGATCAAGGACGATTACAATGTCAGGCAACCTCGTCATATATTTGATCCCGCCGAGATATCTTTGCAAGGTAGATAATTTTTTCTTTAAGATTGCCGCATCTCTTTTTGGGAGATGGTGGAATTTTCCCATTTTTTCTTCTGCTCTTAAGTCCCTAAATTGAGAAAGTCTAGTTTTGGTAATCGACCAATTCGTTAACATACCACTGAACCACTTTTTATTAACATAATGACAACGAGATCTTATTGCAGCTGATGCTACTAAATCCGCTGCTCTTTTTTTGGTACCAACAATTAAGAAGCTTTTTCCCTGACTTGCTGCATCAAAAACTAAATCACAAGCTTCTGATAAAAAACGAGCTGTTCTAGCGAGATTTGTAATATGAGTACCTTTACGCTTTGCCGAGATGTAAGGGGCCATTTTAGGATTCCATTTCTTAATACCATGACCAAAATGAACTCCTGCTTCTATCATCTCTTTCAAATTGATGTTCCAATATCTTCTTGTCATTTTTTCCACACTTCCTTTTTATTTTTTCTTTTTTTTTCGTCTTACCATTACGGAATTGATTTCTTTTTGGAGATTAAGAAAGAGCCGAAATAGCTTGAAATAAATAATAATTGTTCTGATAGAACCTTCTACTCAGAATTGACCCTTGATACACGGTATAAACATAGCCTTAATGAATTAACTGACTTCTTTTACTTAATTAATTTTAATTAATTAAAATACAAAATCTAAAATCAGACCTGTTAGCATTCTAAGGTCAAAAGTATAGTTTAAATTAAAGTAAAAAAAAAATAGCTTTATGTATACTTAAATCGTATAAATAGGGGTAAACAGGGCTTCTGATGTTTCATAGAAATTGTTTGTTACGTCCGAATCAGAAGAAACTAATTCCGTATGGAGAAACAAAATATCTCTCATTTCCGACGCGAATAGATTTTTTTTTTGAATTTCGAAATAAAGGTTCTTGTCTTGTGGGGAACGATGCACAAATTTTTGGAATCCGGTACCAACAGGTATAATCCCCCCCAGAACTACGTTTTCTTTCAGGCCTTTCAACCAATCAATACGACCTCGTAGGGCAGCTTTTGCTAAAACTCGAGCAGTTTCTTGAAAACTTGCTTCAGATATGAAACTTTGGGTATTGAGGGAAGCCCTTGTTATTCCCAATAAGATTGCCTGATAATAGATCGATTCATCTAAAGCCCGCCCTGCTCGTTCCGCTCGCAACAGTCCTATTAATTCCCCAGGTAAAAAAACATTAGACATTCCATCTTCGGAAACCCTTACTTTTGATGTTACTTGGCGTATAATAATCTCTATATGTCTATTATGGATCTGTACCCCTTGGGATCGATAAACCTTTTGTATCTTATTAACCAAGGAGATACGACTTTGGGCTATGGTTAGCTCAGCTCCAATCAAGAATCCCCAGGGAACCCCAAGAATTCTTGGTATACGTTCATTCCAATCCTCAATTCTCCTTTCGAGATTCGGCGATAGTGAATAAATTGAACGCGCTTCGAAGATTTGTTCTACTTTTGGAAGACCTTGCGTTATATCACTCGATCTCGATTTTTCATATATAAACGTAACGAACCTATCTCCTTTGGAAAGGATTTTTCCATAATGACCATGAACAGTTGCTCCTATAGTGGCCAAATAAGGCTTAGCTGCTCTTAGAACAAAGGAGTCCATATTAATAATGAAAATTTGACCTGATTTTTTTATGTGCGATTTAAATAGACATATATTTTCACAAATAAATTGTCCAAGGTGAATTATTGCCGATGTCTCTTCCCATGAGTCATGATGGAGAAAGTGCCAATTCAAATGGAATGGCTCCAACATGATGTTACTGTCGAAATTCAAAATCCTTTTTTTTTCGTCTATTAAAGAGTATTTAAGTCCTTGAAGTACTCGGAAGGCTTGTTTCAAATTGTCAAGGAACAAGTATTTTTTTAACAAGATCCGATTATGTGTTAATAAATAGTAAGATGAAGAAAAATTTGATATACTAGGTACAATAGCGCCTAAGAGTCCAAAAATATCTCGAATAGGAATTCTAGGATTCGATTTTTTTACCGCATTGGGATATTTCGAATTCTTGAATAAACCAATTCGAGAACAGTTGGATGCCGACAAAATCATCAAAGATGGATATTCTTTATTTCGATTCAACAAGGTGCCAATAGCTTCTTGATGTTGGCTAAGTGATTGAATCTTCGCCTTGGAATAAAAGGAATTGGTATTGTTGCGATCTAACCTATTATTGGGAATCAGTCCTACACTTGTCCTATCATACCTTCTTTGTGTATACGAAGTAGTAGACTTGACTAACTCAATTCTTAGGAAATCGCGAATCAGATCATTTGTTCTTACCTCAACAAGAGAAGCACGAGCCCCCTCTTTTTCTTCTTGTTCCCAATTCACTACTAAGCAAGTTCGAACGAATTGACTATTCGTGTGATAAATTCTTTGAGTTAACTTGCTATTTTCATGAGAAATAAAATTGACAAGTCGAAGTTGGAGATTATCCTCTTCCCGCAGGAGATCCTGCGGGAAAAGTGTTGCTAAATTTATCCCTTCGTCCATTTGATATGCGACTGCAGGTCGAACCGAAACAAAATACTTTTCCTTGCTTTTGAGAATTTTTTTCCGTTGAACATAAACCCAATTTTTCCTTTTTTTTGATTCCTTAGAATCTTTTTTTTCTCTTTCTGGTGGTATCAAACTGCCACCTAATATCTTATCCGCCTCTTCAGGAAAATAAATATCTCCGGAAAAAATTTTGAGTTCTGTATGGCTTTTTTTTCTCTTTACTCGGACCAATCCACCTAGTCGACTTCTTGTATTTTTTGTGAGTTGTGTATCGACTCCAATAATACTATTGTCAAGTACCTTTAGGGATGAGGATCTCGGCAAGATATGCAGTTCTTGAAGAATGAAAAAAAACCGATCTACTTCTTTTTGGTATTTTAGACTAAATTCTTTTGTTCCTCGATGCTCAATAAAACCCTCTTTTTTTAAGATGGAGTCTTCCTCCGGGCTCCCATATTCGTCTTCTGAGTCTTCCTCTGAGTCTTCTTCTAAAGTCCCATATTCCTTCTCTGAGCCATCTTCAGAGCTCTCATAATCTTCTTCTGAGTCTTCCTCTAGAGTCCTATATTCGTCTTCTAGGATTTCATATTCGCCCTCTCCCTCTCGGGTCTTATATTCGTTCTCTGGGCTCCCGTATTCTTCCTCTGAGTCTTTCTCTAGAGTCCTATATTCGTTCTCTAGGATCCCATATTCATCTTCTAAGGTTTCATATTCGTCCTCTAGAGTCCTATATTCGTCCTCTAGGATTTCATATTCGCCCTCTCCTTCTCGGGTCCTATATTTGTTCTCTGGACTCTCATATCCGTCCTCTGAGTCTTCCTCTCGAGTCCTATACTCTTCCTCTCGGGTTCGATATTCTTCCTCTAGGATCCGATATTCTTCCTCTAGGATCCTATATCTAAATTTAACAATTCCCGAACCCCTTTTATCTTTTCTGTATCGTGGATCGTCAAAATAAGCAAAAATAGTATTTCTACGTAAAACCCCCATAAAGGGTATTTCAATTGAAATACCCAAACAGGATATTAGCTCTTTCTCTTGTTCTTGATGATATTGTAATGGAACGACGAACCTATTTCTTCGCTTTTTCGCCAACAAATCCGAATTATCTTGAAGAATAGAAGGATAGACAAAATTCCAATGACCGTTGGACACGATTCGATCTGGCGTTAAATAATCAAGAATTTCCCTATCTTTTTTCCAAAAAGTATCCAAGAGTCTATGGCTTACTTGATCATTAGCCGTTGATAGGTCAAAGATATATCTTCCATGAACAGAAAAAGAATAAGTATTTATTTGATCTTGATCCTTGTGGAGCGAAAAAGATGCTATACTGGATCTGCACATACTTACTGACAATATCCATAAATGGCTTGTTTTTGGCAATCGACGAAGATTACCATATTGATATTCGGGCGCATGGTAAACATCAGTACTCCAGTGCATTTCCCCGTCTGATTCGGAATAAATATGCTTTTGTATCTTTTCTTTAAAATGCAAAGTGGACGTTCCGGCACGAATCTCCGCAATTACTTGTTCGGATTCTACATATTGATCATTTTGCACTAGAATCAAGCTTTTTAACGGAATATTCACACTATGTAGAATATCCTGACTCTGAATAGTTACATGCAAGTCTATATAGCATAGAAAAGCAGGTTGCCCGTGACGGGTACGTGTTGGGTGAACCAAATCCTCATTGAATTGGATTTTTCCATTCGAGGGGGCTCGTACAAGGTCGGCAGTACCCCCTGTGAATACTCCACCAGTATGAAAAGTTCTTAATGTTAGTTGAGTCCCTGGCTCCCCAATCGATTGACCCGCAATAATACCTACAGCTTCCCCCAATTCGACCAGATCCCCATGAGTGGGACTCCGCCCATAACATAATTGACAGATCCAAGATGTGCTCCGGCAAGTAAAGGGGGTTCTAATATATATTGGTTGTGCTCGAAACGGTTGTGCTCGAAAGGCAGTTATGAATCGATTGACTAATCCAATTCCAATATCTTGATTTCGAGCAGCAATGCATCGTGAACCAATATATATATCGTCTGCTAATACACGACCAATTAGGGTTTGGACAAAAAGTTTTTCCGTCGTCCCATTTTGAGGACTCACAGAAATACCTCGGATAGTACCACAATCTCTTCTACGCACAATAATATGTTGAACTACTTCAACAAGTCTACGTGTAAGATAGCCAGCATCCGCTGTTCGTACAGCAGTATCTACAACCCCTTTTCGGGCTCCGTAGCAGGATATTATATATTCTGTCAAAGAAAGTCCCTCGCGTAAATTGCTTTGAATAGGTAAATCAATCATTTGTCCTTGAGGATCCGCCATTAACCCTCTCATACCTACTAATTGGTGTACCTGAGATGCATTTCCTCTGGCTCCTGAAAAAGACATCAGATAGACTGGATTAGAAGGATCCGTTATTTGAAAATTAGAATTCATTTCTTGTTTCAAATATTCACTTGTAGCATACCACATCTCAACGGATTGGCGTAATTTTTCTACCGCGTGTACAGCCCCATAATAATAGTGTTTCTCCAAAAGAAAACTCTGTTGTTCCGCGTCTTGGACTAACCATCCTTTAGAGGGTATTGTTAAAAGATCCTCGATTCCTAAAGAAATCGATGTAGTAGTGGCTTGATGAAAGCCCAGAGTCTTTATTTGATCCAGTATATGGGATGTATATCCCATTCCGAAATGATCTATTAATCTGCTAATAAGTCGTTTCATAGCAGTTCCGTCTATCTCTTTATTATGAAAGACCAAGTTGGCCCGTTCCGCCATACATAAGTACCCCCTTTTTTGGCTGAGTAGGATTCGACAATTGCTGAGTAGGATTCGACAATGGGCCTGAGTCAGTGATTCGAAAACTTAATTTACTCCCTTTCCTCAATCTCAATCTAGATTTGCGCGGCAAAAAAGATGGTACTAGCGAAATCGGAATGCCCCCCGAAAGGGGCATCGCCGAATCTAACTTCCTTGTTTAGATAGTGTATGAATAGGCCCGACTAAATCCTTGTATGGCTTCCTCTATTTCTCTATAAAAAGAAATATGACCAAGAGTGGTTCGAATGTATATAGAACGGATTTCTTTTTTTCTATTTCCCACTACTAGATAGTGGGCATAAATCTCATGATAAGTCCCAGAAGATTCATATTGAACTTCAATCGGAACTTCTCTTGACCCAACGATGCGTTGATCTAGTTTCCATCGGAGCCACAAGGGACTGTTTAAACCGATTCGTTTCTGTCTATAAGCTCCCAGTGCATCATAGGAACTAGAAAAATGGGGTTCTTTATCTTTCGTATACTTATAATAATTGTTATTATTGTAATTTACTTTTTTATTTGGAGAGTTTCCGCAACTATTATATCTATTTGCACAAATACCTCGACGGTTTCCAATCGTTAATACATAAAGTCCGATAAGCATGTCTTGAGTTGGCACGCAAATAGGATCTCCAATAGCGGGAGACAGGAGATTCATATGAGAAAACATAAGTAAACGGGCTTCCGCCTGAGCTTCCAAGGATAAAGGCAGATGAACAGCCATTTGATCCCCATCAAAGTCCGCATTGAAACCCTTACACACTAATGGATGTAAACAAATAGTACGCCCCTCTACTAAAGTGGGTTGGAAGGCCTGTATGCCTAATCTATGCAGGGTAGGTGCTCTGTTCAACAGTACAGGATGTCCCCGCATAACTTCTTGAAGTATTTCCCATACAATGGGTTCCTTTTCCCAAATTTTCCTTTTAGCAATCCTGACATTAGAAGTAGCACGTTTCGTGATTAAATCGCGAATTACAAATAGCTGAAAAAGCTTTATTGCTATCTCTAGAGGTAATCCACATTGATGTAATGAAAGCGAAGGACCCACAACAATGACAGAACGCCCCGAGTAATCGACCCGTTTCCCAAGCAGAGTCTCGCGAAACCTCCCCTCTTTACCCTCAATTACATCTGAAAGTGATTTGTATACTTTATTGTGACCATCCCTTGTCGGTTGCCCGCGGGACCCGCTATCAAGAAGTGTATCCACGGCTTCTTGTACCAATTTTTCCTGGCACATTACTAAATCTGCTGGTGCTAATTCACTTCTTTTTAATAGATAGGCAAGGTTGTTGTTCCGACGGATAACTCTCTTATAAAGTTCATTAATATCCGAAGTCACTACTTTATCCCCGGACCTATAAACAATGGGTCTCAATTCGGGAGGAAGAACCGGTAATAAGCACAAAACCATCCATTCTGGTTCTACATTTGTTTGAATAAAATGTTTCGCCAATTGCATGCGTCTAATCAAAAAAACTTTTCTTATTCGTCTTTTTCTATCTTCCCATTCATCTCCACTATACCCCTCGTCTTCTAATTCCTTCCATTCAACCAAGGAATTCTCTATAATAATTCGCAAATCCAAATCTGCTAATTGTTCTCTAATAGCACCTGCTCCTGTCGCAATTTCCCGATTTCGAAATGTTGCAAAGCCTGGGGTAGAAAAAAAGGGAGAAATACTGTGGTTACAGGATGAAATTTCATCTTCGAATAAACCCCGTAATCGTAAGAGAGTAGGTTTTTTAGTGCTGGGCCTAGCAAAAGAGAAATCGCCATATACTAGGCCCTCCAATTTCTTAAGGGGTTTATCTAAAAGATTCGCGATATAACTAGGAAGACCTTTCAAATACCACACATGAGTCACTGGACATGCCAGTTTTATGTAGCCCATTTGATATCTTCGTATCCGAGAATCAACAAATTCTACCCCGCATTTTTGGCAAAATCTTTCGTCTTTGTTTTCAGCTACGCTCGCTCGAGAATTTCCACAAGCACAAATTCCGCTTTTTATGGGTCCAAAGATTCTTTCGCAAAACAATCCATCTTTTTCTGGTTTATCGGTTTTATAATGAAAAGTGGAGGGCCTTGTGACTTCGCCAATGACTTCCCCATTAGGTAGGATTTTTTTAGCCCAAGCCTTTATTTGTTGAGGGGAAACGAGTCCAATTTGAAGTTGTTTATGTTTATATTGGTCAATCATAAAATAGAAATAAGAAAAGAATTTATATTTATTCCGATCAAACATCCTCCCTATTAACCCGGAAGTTCTTCTCAGATACAAGGAAATGGTTCAGTTCTAGAGCCAAAGATCGTAGTTCTCGAACGAGCACTCGAAAAGATTCTGGAGGATCCTCGTGATTCGGCACTCTTTTTCCCCAGATCGTAGCATTAAGTATTTCTTGGCGAGCTATAAGATGATCAGATTTATAAGTAAGTATCTCTTGTAAAATATGAGCAACACCAAATCCTTCTAAAGCCCAAACTTCCATTTCTCCTACTCGTTGTCCCCCTTGCTTGGCTCTTCCTCTAACGGGTTGTTGGGTAACAAGTGAGTAGGGCCCAGTAGAACGTCCATGAATTTTCTCATCAACTTGATGAATTAATTTTAAGATATAGGACTTCCCTATTAGAACAGGCTGTTCGAAGGGATCTCCTGTTCTTCCATCAAATATTCTGCTTTTTCCCGGGTACTCGGGTTCAAATACCCATGGATTTTTTGTTTGTTTACTAGCTTCATATAATTCCGAAAACACAAGTTTTCTTGAAGCCTCTTGCTCATATCTCTCATCAAAGGGTGCTATTCTATAATGTTTCTTTAGCAGATCCCCTGCTAATCCGAGCGAGCTTTCAAATATTTGTCCCACATTCATTCGTGAGGGTACTCCTAAGGGATTGAAGACCATATCAACGGGTGTTCCATCTTGCAAATAGGGCATATCTTGCCTAGGCAAAATTTTGGAAATGATCCCCTTATTCCCGTGTCTTCCGGCTACTTTATCCCCAACTTTGATTTCACGTTTCTGTAAAATATATACACGAACCATTATGTCAAGGGGGTCCCTCTGGATCCATTTCACATCGATAACGCGCCCTCTTCCACCTATAGGTAGTTTGAGAGAAGTTTCTTTTGAAGTGGATACCTCAAGACCAAAAATAGCCCGTAATAATCCAGCTTCCGCGATATACGACGATTCGCTCGCTATCTGAGGCGTTAATTTACCTACTAAAATATCGCCAGTTTCTACCCAGGATCCCAACTTCACAACTCCATTTCTGTCCAAATTGCGGAGTAAATGTTCTTCTAGATGTGGTATTTCTTTAGTGATTTTTTCAGCGGAGCCTTGGCTTGTCGTATCCGTCTGAATTTCATATTTTCGGATGTGAAAAGAAGTATAAATATCCTCATATACCAAACGTTCGCTAATTAGTACAGCGTCTTCAAAATTGTAACCCTCCCAGGGCATATAAGCTACTAAAATGTTTTTTCCTAAAGCAAGTTCCCCCCCAACTGTAGCTGCTCCCTCCGCTAAAATTTGCCCTTTTTTAATGGATTTACCCCGCGGAACGCGAGGTTTTTGGTGCATACAAGTATTTTTGTTAGAGCGCCGATGGGCAACTAAAGGAATACTTATAGTCTTCCCACTACTTGATAAAAGGATCTTATGACTATCACTAGAAATGATCTTTCCCTCGCGTTCGGCTATAATGGAAACCCTCGAATCTAGAGCTGTTTGGCGTTCTAATCCAGTTCCAACAATGCACTTCTCGGACCGAGAAAGTGGAACTGCTTGGCGCTGCATATTAGAACTCATTAAAGCCCGATTCGCATCATTATGCTCAATAAAAGGAATGAGAGAACCTCCAATAGAAAAATATTGGAAAGGGAAAATACTTCTAACATGAATCTGTTCCCATGCAATAGTCAGGAATTCTTGCCGGTATCTAGCTGGAACAACCTGTTCTTCCTGAATACCCTGATTCAAGGACAAAGAATTTCCTGCTGCTATCATATAATATTCATCTCTATTTGGTGATAAATAAACCACCTGTCTCTCTTTTTTTTCTTTTGCTTTCTCAGATATTTCATAAAACGGACTCTCTATAGATCCCCACCAGTGATCAATTCTCGCATGAATAGCTAACGATCCAGTAAGTCCAACATTGATTCCTTCGGACGTGTCAATTGGACAAATACGTCCATAGTGACTCGGATGAATATCTCGGCTCCGAAAACTTGCAGTTCTCCCCGTCAATCCTCCAGGACCCAAACAACTCACTTTTCGCCCATGAACCGTTTGTGTCAATGGATTGGTTTGATCAAAAACTTGAGATAAGGGGTATGTGCCAAAAAAGGTCTCATAAGTAGTTATTAATAAAATCGAAGTTGAAGTTGGAGTTACCAAAGTTTGTGGAGTCGGTTTCGATTGACGTATGAATACTCGACGGATAGTTTTTTGAACCGCATGTTGTAAACGGCCAAGAGCCAGTCCGAATTGATCTTGTAACAGATCCGCAACCGAACGAATACGTTTATTTTTCAAGTGATTCATATCATCATCGTCAAGTATACCCGTTCCAAATTTCATTCCAATCAAATGATCCGTAGCGGCCAATACATCTCGTGGTAACAAGAATGTATTGTTCTGAGGGATATCAAGATTCAGTCTCCGATTCATATTTCGTCGACCGACTCTTCCTAATTCACATTTTTGTTGAAAAAATTTCTTTTGTAATTCCTCGCATAAGGACTCCGAAAATACCAGGTCCCCACCTACACAAGCAAATTGTTGATAAAACTCCAAAATAGCTTTTTCTTTTGACTCAATCCTCTTCTTCTCCTTAGCATTCGGGAAAGACAAGAAAATTTCGGGGTAGGAAACATTATCTAAAATTTCTCTTAGATTTGAACCCATAGCTGATGATAGAACTAAAATAGATATCTTTTGTTTTCTACTTACGCGAGCCCATATCCTTTCTTTTTTATCAATTGCTAATTCCGACCTTCCTCCCCAATCTGATATTATAGTCCCGGTGTATATAGAAATTCCCTTATGGTCTAATTCCGAGCGGTAGTAAATACCAGGACTTAGCAATATTTGATTGATCACAATTCGGTATATTCCATTTATTATAAAGGTTCCTAAGGAATTCATTATAGGAATGTTTCCAATAGAAATGGTTTGCTTTTGCACATCGAAACCAAAAATTAATCTCGCAGATACATATAATTCGGAAGAATAGGTGAGTGATTCATACACAGCATCCCTTTCTTTTATCGAGGGTTCTAGCAATTGATATCCTTTCGCAAATAATTGAAATGCAATTTCGTGATCTGGATCTTTAATTGTTGCAAACTTCTCAAGTTCTTCTGCCAAGCCTTGATTAATGAATCTACAAAATCCCTCGAATTGGATCTGACTAAATCCAGGTATTGTGGACATTCCCTCATTTCCATTCCGGAGCATTTTAATCTTAAGTTTCTTATTTATCGAAGAAAAATTCCATTATCAGCTCACTCTTCATCAATCCCTACGGATTAATCTAGCAATCATGGAATCCATATTCTGTTTACTGAATCACATGAAATTCTAGGGAACTCCACATATGTATTTCATATATGTATTTCATACATATGAATAGAGACGATTTCGACAAAAATTCGAATTTACCAATTTACCAGGAGTAGAAATGGAATAAAAATGAATTGATAAAACAGTCCTAGAAAAAATTCTGCCACTTAAACTTTAACTTTATGATATTCTAAAAAGATTGGATAGCAAAGATTTCTCGTTTTATCTCCTTTCTATGAAAGGGATAAAGCCATAATAATTTATAAGCACTAGAAAGTTTGACTTTAGTTCGATTTAGAATAGCACGTTTAGTTTCATTTTCAAAAAGAATTTGAAGGTTCTTTTTTGTTTCGTAGTATTTCGTAGTAGTAGAGAATTGCTGGAAAATAAAGGATTTCGTTGTAGAATCCTAAAATAAAGTAAATACTTTATTTTTTAAGTACTTGCCAATCTAGTTATCCACCTATCTACATATCCTTTCTTTTATCGTAATTGCACTTAGGCGGGCCAAGAAGGCCAAGCTATAATCTATATCAGAGCAAATTCCCTCTTTTTTTTATTCAATATATTTAATGCAATGAAAAATGAAAGCACGATTCCCCATAGGGATATGTACATAAGGGGGATCCATAGATAATAATGCTGTTCGGACCTGGAGTTTCCCTATATACAGATTAGGGAAACATTTATTCGATTTTATTATGCCATTAAAAATAATGGGGGGAGAGAGTACCGATTTAAGAGTCGTTCACTACTGCAATTCAAAAAAAAAAAAAGAAAATTTTTAATTTTTAATTATAGTTAATGGTTCTAATTTGTTCTTAATTTTGCAGCCTGTGACTGGAAATCCACTTTTTCTCCTTTGTCATTTCAATAGAATAGAAAGAAAAGGGAAGTTTTCTAGTGTTAGCAATGTGTGTTTTAAGATGGAATCCATCGAGGGGAATAAGCGAAACAGGATCCAAAAAAGCAGAAATTTGGAAAAAGATTCGAAAAAATTAAGTAGAATTAGATTCAAGATAAAAGAAAAAAAAGGGTTTTAATAAAAAAATGTGGATGAATACTTGTTCTTTTCCCAATTTGAGATCGGATTTTTTGGCGGCATGGCCAAGTGGTAAGGCAGGGGACTGCAAATCCTTTACCCCCAGTTCAAATCTGGGTGCCGCCTGATCAATAAAATACTTAGGATTATAGTACTGATCAAACCCTACAAATTCCTACCTCTATAAGTTGGGGCACGAGAGTAACTAGGTCTGGCGATATTGGATTTTGAGAATCCATACCATAGTTCTATACCTCAAACTAGAGTTTGTTTTGTCGGCAGTGGCCCAAACGGCTACCAATAGGGATGAGGTAGCGTTTCCTTATTCTTTTATTAATTTAAATTGATTCGATTCGGGAATTTTAAACTACGAGACTAAGGTGTCAGAAATCTTCGTATTCAAAGGTTCCTAAGAAGCAGTCTTTTTTCAATCTAAGTCTAAGATAGAAGAAGGGACTTCGCGAAGAAATATCAAGACTTCCTAATTATCATACATTTTGTTTATGGTACATCTTACTACATACACTTCGTACATCTTATGCTACCTACATACACTGAAAGTAAAGGCTATTGATTCTGTCGATAATTAGATTGAATAGGCTGATCAAAAAAATTAGATTGAATAGGCTGATCAAAAATAAATTTCGTGTGGATAGGGCCTCCCCACTCTTTCATAGAAAGATCGAAAGCAGGTCAGTAGGGTTTAGGTCAAAAATAAGCATGGGTAAGGTAGGTATCCAATAAATATTTATCTATCCTAATTTTATGGTATATTCATTTTATGGTATATTCTTACGCCCTTTGCTTATAAAAAAGAACAAATGGAAGAAAAAATCTCTCTATTCCCGCGTCTTCTATTCAGGACATCCCCCTACTCTTTTTTAGAGAAAGGGCTTTGTATCATATTTATACTTAATGCTCTCCAATTCTACCAGAAATCATATAAGAATTTGTAGGGCCTTTTGACTCTGTACCCTTGATTCCACTATGATTATAGATCAATAGTAGAAGAATTCCTTCATAGAAATAGGAGACATAATTTACATGGATATAGTAAGTCTCGCTTGGGCTGCTTTAATGGTAGTCTTTACATTTTCTCTTTCGCTAGTAGTATGGGGGAGGAGTGGACTCTAGGCATACTACCAATTGATTGAGTAGTCGAATTGTAGTATCAACTCTTTTCTTTAATTGATCGTTTTGCATTAATAAGTTTGCCAAACTTTATTTTTTCTCTCTTTCTTTAGTTTTGTTTCACTCTTGTAAGATGTAAGAAACTCTTTTACTTTTAAGAAAGCAAGAAAAAGTAGTTCTATTCTACTAGAAGTGGCGAGTAAAAAGAGAGTTCTATACATAAGAAAATGAAACTTTCTTACACGAAGCTATTCACAACATATCGCACATTTTCCATTTATACTATTTTCTTTTTCTTAGAAAATTTTTTATGTGTGTTTTTTTTTGAAGGATCTCAATTGAAGCATCTCGCGCCATTTTTAAGCATGAAAGATTCGTAGGTTTTTTTACTTTTTTTCTTTTACTATAGTCTATTCTCGTATTATTTTTCCCCCCTCCATGGATTCTTTCAATGAAGAATTGTCTTCGATTTTTTTGATTTTGACTTGATTGAAATTAAGTGGATGTAGTGAAAAAAGAAGTTGAATTAGACTACTATTTCAATCTACTAATCGATTCTATGTAGATTCAAGATAATATAATAGAAAGAATCTAAAGTGTGGTAGAAAGAACTACATATAGTTTTTTCTACCACACTTTATGATTCCAACCGGATCCTTTCATTTAAGACTTGAATTTTTTTTTTTCTTTAATCCCTTTTTCATTTCTTCAATGATTAATTGGAATTCCAATTAATCATTTTGGCTGGCTGTTTTTACATAAATAATAAGTAAAAAGGCAGTAGGAACTAGAATGAACAATGCAGTAGCAATAAATGCGAGAATATTGACTTCCATAACCTCTTTTTTTTTTTTCACACACAATAACTCGGGATGTAATCCCATAGAGAGGAAAAAGGGGTATCCTGTAAATTTAAGGAGAGGACTTGCATTCTGATAATACTGAATCAATTCAATATTATGAATATTGGATCTATCAAATCAATTCATGGTTGATAGTGGAATAATATAACATAGGAAGATCCCTTATCCATACTAAGAACAAAATAGGTTTTTTGATTGGATTCAAAACTCCCTCTATTCTATTTTTCATTCTTTTCTACTTTTGCTTTTCTATATGTATAACCAAAAATCTTCCTTATCCAATTTCCCTTCCTTTTTCTTATAGTTATACATACAATTATGTATGTATGTATTATATGACCTATTTTCTATGGGTCACGTGGACATCCAAATAAGCAGTAGAAGTAGAAATGAGATGGAGAAAAGGGGATCTTAAATAAAAAGGATCCAATATTTAAATTTAGAAAAAAGGGCGTTTGTTTGGTTTTTATTTTATTGGGTTACTATCAATACCCGCTTTTTGGGGTCTAAAGATGAGAGCGGATCCATAAAAAAAAGGAGTCGGCAAATGGAGTGAGAATGAGGTGGATTCTTTCCAATTATTCATTGAACATACACAAACAAAGTTGGAACTAGAAAATGGAAGGGGTGTGGTTTAACCCCCAACCGGTACTCTATTCCATAAGAGTCAAATAGGAAGTTAAGATGAGGAGAGTAATATCCTAAATTATACTAATTCACGTCTGATATGTATGCCTTTCCTTATCAACCAGAAGTATTGAAAAAAAATTCCTATACAGCTCTCTTTTTACTGAGAAATGCAAAATAAAATAAAGTGAAGGGTACCCCATAGATATTTGATGTTGCCTCTGGCCCCCCCCTTTTTAATCAAAAATTTCCATGAAAAAAAGGAAAGATGAATTTGTCCATTCATTGAACCCTAGTTCGGGACTGACGGGGCTCGAACCCGCAGCTTCCGCCTTGACAGGGCGGTGCTCTGACCAATTGAACTACAATCCCTGCGGGGTGTATGGCATACCTATTCTTAAATAGAACCATAAGAAGATTCGATTCGTCTGTCGTGCTCTAAGAAATAGACAAATCATATACTACATACCCACATATCCTATGTGGGTATAGTGAGAGTGGCATAACTAGTATGTCGCGATTTTTTATCCCTCAAAAAAAGAATCTACCTTTCTATAAGGCAAACGCTTTTCTTTGTCTTTTCTTTGTAAGATAAAGAATCAGAGAGATATGGATTAGAATCTTTAAGATAAAGAATCAGAGAGATATGGATTAGAAATAAATTTCCCCGTTTCTCTTTATCCTTTATTTCTATGGATCAGACATTTTTTTTCTTCCATACAAAATAATGGATTTATTTAATATTCACGAAGCCCTAGATTTTTGGGCCGAGCTGGATTTGAACCAGCGTAGACATATCGTCAACGAATTTACAGTCCGTCCCCATTAACCGCTCGGGCATCGACCCAGGAAGAATTTTTTCTAGTCTTTTTGATAATCTATGATTTACCTCTTTTTATAATACTCCCTACCCCCAGGGGAAGTCGAATCCCCGCTGCCTCCTTGAAAGAGAGATGTCCTGAACCACTAGACGATAGGGGCATCACTAGACGATAGCGCCATATACAACCACTCGTCATTATACTATAATGATAGTATGAGCAGTTTTTTGGAATTGTCAATATACTCGAAGAGTATAACTAGATCAAAGGAAAGAGTCTTTACTACTTTTCTGTTATGCTTTCATAGGATTTTTTTTAGTGGAGGGTTAGGTTAATTCAAGAATCATCCCCTACTTTTTAAGGAAATCTGTTTAAAGGGTATAGAATAATAATAGATTAATAAAAAGGAGTCCATATTAGTTCAGTACAGGTATTAATTTGATTGCTCTAACAGGAAAAACAGTCCAATTTCATTTCTTTTTTGCAATTTAAACTCTGTGCTTCGTTTAGTGTTCAGACCAAAAATGTCGGCATCTCACACTAAACTAAGTCATAAAATTCAAGAAAAAAAGGAGACTTTTTCAAAAAAAAAAATGAATTAATAATTAATAAAAGTACTTTCTCGTATTCGAACCGATGACTTCCGCCTTACCAAAGCATTACTCTACCACTAAGTGAAAAGCCCTTTATCGGATTTGAACCGATGACTTATGCCTTACCATGGCATTACTCTACCACTGAGTTAAAAGGGCTTTTTATTCAAAAATTAGCCACTTTCATTTACTATTATGGGTCTACTGCATAATGTACATATACATATTATATGTATATATAGAGATATATGTAGAGATTTTCTTTTATATATATCGAGATATAGAAGTTGATTTATGGCGAGGTTCAAAATCTTGATAAAATAAAGAAAAATAAGAAAATCTTTCATATTCTCTCTTATCACTTGCACAAAGTGGAGGTATTTTATTATTATATAAATAAATACGTATAACATATAATAAAATACGTGAACAGAGAGTTGACACACTCAAAAATTATTATATATATCGGATACACTTGAAGAAGGTGGGTAAGTTCATAGGTATGTAAACACGATCTCGGACGACTCACCAAAACCCAGAAGTTCCATTTTTTTTGTTTTTAGGAGGAGAACAAATATGTATCAATTGTTGAATCGGATACAACAATGGGCCCAAAATGCCAAAGGGGCCGTAAGAACTGCTGTTAAAAAAATGATAGACTTTGTTTTTTTTATCTTTTGGCTATTCACTTTTCACGTGCTCAGAATGTTCTGCAGAGTTAGGGACTTTTTTCTTCTATTGGCCGATCTTATGATGAGAACTTTCTCCATTTATGTTTTATTTCCCCTAATTCTAATTGGGTGGGGTATAAAAGAATTTGCGCTCTTCATATACCCATATGGCTGGGTATTAATTTTCAGTGATATACTTCTTATCTGTTTTGGTGACAGATTGAAACTATTTTTAACAGGCATCTTTTGGAAAAACTTTCGAGTCCAAAACTTTTTCATTTTTCTGAAAAAGTTTTGGACGGATTTGTTGAAACGATTTTCAACAGGTACCCCTTGGAAATGGGGTACTTGACTATTCTACAAGGATTCTAGTGGATTTGGAACAAACTATGTTGGAGTTAATTTTATTCTAAAAAGTTGGCAGTCGAATTTATACTGCAGAGTAGAAAAATTATACTACTGCCTGCCCAACAAAAAATAAAAACCATATGTTACATACCTAACTCCTCCAGGTTCAGGGTTTTCCGTTTCCGAACACTAGAAAAAAGGAGGATTTTAGATTTCCGATCCTAGGGTGAAAAGGAAGGAAACAGATACCCAATATGATTCTTAGGAGGAACGTTTGGTAATGGTCTTGGTCCTCTATGCTCTTTTTTATGTGTTCTTAGTTCTATTCATCTTCTTTGATTCCTTTAAACAAGAATTTAATAAACTAGAATTGAGTGGAAAAGAAGAGAGGAAATTAGTAAATGGAGAGGATCCACTAACCATAGACTTTCCGGATCCTCTTTATGAAGAGTTTGAGGAGTCCTAATCAGAGGACTCTGATGTAAATTTTCATCAGGTAAATCTGTCGATTCCTATCCGCTTTTCTTTTTAAGTTATTACTCTTTGTTTGTTGCTTCTCTCAAGTGATAGAGTAAGTCTATGATGAATTTTTTAAAGTCATCTCACCCCTCCCCTATCGCTCGGATTTCATGATAAGTGGAAAAAGAAAACATCCTTCCCAATTTATTTGTTCAATTCTGAACAAAAAAGAAAAGGAAGAAAGGGATTTATGGGACTGTACTGCCCCCCTATATCTCTTAGTGTATATTGTATGTAGGAATAATCAAACTATTCCTTACAACAGTCTGGCACATTTACGTCCTCACAAATAAGGATCCTTGTAGTCATAACCGTAGATTAGATCCTAATCGAAATGCATACATTTGGTTCATACACTATTGGCATGGTAAGAAGAGATGTATTTTAGAGAGGGGCTCTCTAAATCTTAAAGTAAAGGCTCGCGATTGAAGTACCAACCGCCTACCGCCATGAACTTTCTCCGTTTGATTCGATAAGGTTGAATTAGCCTCCTTCTCGAATGGCTACCCTTGACAAAGGGTAGCGTTGGTATCATAATCTACATGTAGCGGGTATAGTTTAGTGGTAAAAGTGTGATTCGTTCTAGTAATAACTGAATTTGAAATGATATACTTAAGGCATCCTTAAGTTTTTTTATATTCATATTCCGATGAAAACTTTAGTTCTTATAAAGGGTTTAATCCTTTTCCTCTCAATAGCATATTGAGGAAGAATATACATTCTCGTGATTAGTATCCAAAGACTATTTGTATTTGCATCCAAAATACAAATTTGATTATGAGTACAGAGTCGCGAAGCATAATTTTGCATTGTAAGTATTCCGATTGAATAAATATGAGTAAAGGATCTATGGATGAAGATAAAAAAAAGTTTATTTCCAATCGTAACTAAATCTTCTTTTGTTTTGTTTAAAAAGGAAATGGAAGCCCAATAGCTAAAAAACGAGGGTTTTGGTTTACTAGAACCATCAGTATATTGTTTCAGCTCGGTGGAAACCCAACTCTTTTCCTCAGGATCTCTTGAATGAAATTAGGGAACGAAGTAAGTAGATTAGATAGATATTGGGGAGAATTTCTATCTCCTACTCTATAGGGATCATCTAGAAAGCAGAGAGCTTTGGTTCCATTCAAACAGAAAAGCTGACATAGATGTTAAGTGGTGAGAATATCCATAAAGGAGCCGAATGAAATCAAAATTTCATGTTCGGTTTTGAATTAGAGACGTTAAAAAAATCAACCAACGTCGACTATAACCCCTAGCCTTCCAAGCTAACGATGCGGGTTCGATTCCCGCTACCCGCTCCATTTTGTATAAAAGACTATTCTATTTGTTTGTCTAGACATGGTAGACACTTGTATTCAATCTTTTTCGTCCATCCGTTTTTGACCCTACGGAGCGGAGTAGAGCAGTTTGGTAGCTCACGAGGCTCATAACCTTGAGGTCACGGGTTCGATTCCCGTCTCCGCACTTAGCAGTCCGTATAAATGGACTAGTCTATTTGTATGGTAGAGGACTATATCCAACTCTTTTTTTTATTCAGCAGGCAGAAAAAAAAAAAAATGAAAGAAAAGCATAGCCTACCCCCTTTTTAAAACCGTTTGTCTCTTGTTTGTCTCGGTGAATCCCCGGTTTAGGGAACTTTCTTGGAAAGTTGGATTTTCGCCCCCGAAGCACTCTTTTTTTTTTGAGTCGGGTGCAAAGGAAGGGTAAGATAGGAAGGGGTACAGTACTAGACTAACAACTACTTACAATTTAATATTAATTTAATATTTAATATTAGAAATAATTTAATATTTAATAATAGAAATAAAGTTGTTAAGTAATAGAAGTAGTTAAGTAGTCAACTAGACTGAATTTTTTATCATAGTACCTTACTAAATTAAGCTGGCGAGCGACGGGAATCGAACCCGTATCTTCTCCTTGGCAAGGAGATGTTTTACCACTGAACTACGCTCGCTACATTGAACTACGCTCGCTACGGTCTATATTTTATAGGGTATATCCACCTGGGTCGACCGTCTATGTCTGGGTCGACCGTTTCATTTTCTATTAGAGTTTTCTTTTTATTAATTGTCTGTCAATCAATATTCTAATGGCAATAGAATTTCATAATAATGAAAGAGAAGAGGTAATATAATAATTCGGAATTCAAATAGCATTTTAATTTAATGTGTATCAAAATCCGAATTTTTTTGAAAAAAGGGCCTTTCTTTTTCTTTATTTTATATCGGGCTAATAAATACTAAACAAATTCAAGAAATGAGAGAATTCAGAATCGCTACCAGAAAGACTAATCC